TTATGATACTAGAACTAATGCCTTATCGAGCATGTTATGCCATTTTAAAATTGGTTTATTCTGCAGCAGCAAATGCTAATCACAATAAGGGTTTCAACGAAACAAGTTTAATCATTAGTAAAGCTGAAGTCAACGAGGGTACGACTGTGAAAAAACTAAAACCCCGAGCTCGAGGGCGGGGTTATCCGATAAGAAGATCCACCTGTCATATAACTATTGTATTGAAAGATATATCTGTAGATGAACAACTAGAAATAGATAAAAGGAAAACCTATAAATTGGAGCTGAGGAATATTTAAAGAAAGAATATTCTAGTTTAGAAAAACTACAAATACGCTATATTATGTTATGCTTAAAAAAACCCGAATGGATAAAAAAAAAAAACACACAGATATGACGTTTCACGATATATATAGTAGTGGGGGATTATGGGACAAAAAATAAATCCACTTGGTTTCAGACTTGGTGCAACCCAAGGTCATCATTCTCTTTGGTTTGCACAACCAAAAAATTATTCCGAGGATCTACAAGAAGATCAAAAAATACGAGATTGTATCAAAAATTATGTACAAAAAAATCTGAAAATATCCTCTAATGTCGAGGGAATTGCACGTATAGAGATTCAAAAAAGAATCGATTTGATTCAGGTCATAATCTATATGGGATTCCCCAAGTTATTAATAGAAGATAGGACTCGAAAAATCGAAGAATTACAGTTCAATGTACAAAAAGAACTCAATTGTGTAAACCGAAAGCTCAACATTGCTATTACAAGAATTGTAAACCCTTATGGGCACCCCAATATTCTTGCAGAATTTATAGCCGGACAATTAAAGAATAGAGTTTCATTTCGCAAAGCAATGAAAAAAGCTATTGAATTAACTGAACAGGCAGGTACAAAAGGAATTCAAGTACAAATTGCAGGGCGTATCGACGGAAAAGAAATTGCACGTGTCGAATGGATCAGAGAAGGTAGGGTTCCTCTCCAAACCATTCGAGCCAAAATAGATTATTGTTCCTACGCAGTTCGAACTATCTATGGGGTTTTAGGTATCAAAATTTGGATATTTGTAGACGAGGAATAATAAGCATTTACTTGACTTGTATTTAGTTCTATTTAGTGATAAAAAAAAAATGAACAATTCTATAAGGTTGAATAAAAATTCGATTAATCGTTTGATATAATTGCTATGCTTAGTGTGTGACTCGTTGGTTTTTTTAGGATTAGGATTCAAAAAAATGGAACAACCCATAATACGAACTAATAACTATAGAACTAATAACCAACTCATCGCTTCGCATTATCTGGATATAAAGAAAGAACCAGTCAAAATATGATATATAAGTCATATCATTGTAGCAACTGAAATCTTTTTTGCATAAACAAAAAATAAAAGTATACAGATAAATGGAAAGGCGAGAGAAAGATAGAAAAAGAATATCAACGATATATGATTCCAATATGTACGGTCTATGAGTCATCTCATAAAAGGGAATGTAATAAAGCATCAATACTGAATTGATCCATAATTAGACAAATACGTGGATAGAACCAAAAATCAAGAGCCCCGAGTCAATAAAGACTGAGAAGGTTGACTCAAAAACGAATTTAATTAGGGGCTCCATTGTAAAATTCAGACCTAACCATTACTCGAGAGGTGGTGGGAACGACAGAACCTGTGAATGCATAAGATTCTATTGAAAACGAATCCTAATGGTTCATTGGGTAGGATGGCGGAACGAACCAGAAACCAATTCATTTTTTTTTTTGAAAGGTCATGTCATAGACTAATCTTACAACTGAATGTTGAAAGAGTAAATATTCGCCCGCGAATTTTTTTTTAGAAATTTGAGTCAATTTGATAGGATAATAAAAAGCAAAACAAAATAAAGATTCTTTATAACGTTATACCTAATACCTAAACGACATTATCTAAAAATAGAATACGTGTTTAATTATATATCAAAATATCAAAAGATAAAAAAAAATTATATTAAATGATATTTCAAAGAATCCCCCGATTCAATATATTATTCACCACGTATATTATTTTTTAATCGTTTAATTCGCGAGGAGCTGGATGAGAAGAAACTCTCATGTCCGGTTCTGTAGTAGAGATGGGTGGAATTGATAAACAACCATCAACTATAACCCCAAAAGAACCAGATTCCGTAAACAACATAGAGGAAGAATGAAAGGAATATCTTATCGAGGTAATCGTATTTGCTTTGGTAGATATGCTCTTCAAGCGCTTGAACCCGCTTGGATCACATCTAGACAAATAGAAGCGGGTAGGCGAGCAATGACACGAAATGCACGCCGCGGTGGAAAAATATGGGTACGTATATTTCCAGACAAACCCGTTACAGTAAGACCTACAGAAACACGTATGGGTTCGGGGAAAGGATCTCCCGAATATTGGGTAGCTGTTGTTAAACCCGGCAGAATACTTTATGAAATGAGCGGAGTAGCAGAAAATATAGCCAGAAGGGCTATTTCAATAGCGGCATCCAAAATGCCTATACGAACCCAATTCATTCTTTCGGTATAGGATAGGAAGAACCAAAGGAAATCGTTTTTTGTATAAAAAAACAATTGCAGGTTTCTTGTTTTGTTTTGAACAAACAATATTTCTTTTTTTTATTTCACCCTTTACATTGAAAAAGACAAAAAAAAACGATATGATTCAACCTCAAACCCATTTGAATGTAGCGGATAACAGCGGGGCCCGAAAATTGATGTGTATTCGAATCATAGGAGCTAGTAATCGACGATATGCTCATATTGGTGACGTTATTGTTGCTGTAATCAAAGAAGCAGTACCAAATACACCTCTAGAAAGATCGGAAGTGGTCCGAGCTGTAATTGTACGTACTTGTAAAGAACTCAAACGCGACAACGGTATGATAATACGATATGATGACAATGCTGCAGTTGTTATTGATCAAGAAGGAAATCCAAAAGGAACCCGGATTTTTGGCGCGATCCCCCGGGAATTAAGACAGTTAAATTTCACTAAAATCGTTTCATTAGCACCTGAAGTATTATAAGGGAAGACCGTGATGTAGTTTATAGTATTTGAATGAAATAGATTAATTTAATTAGTAGATTGTTTATATATCACGTATATACCTTTAATAATTCATAAATATTTATGAATTCAAAAAAAAAGAAAAAGAGCATGTTGATTATATCAAAATTCGGGGGCAACAATAATCTTAGTTTATCATGAGTAAAGACACTATTGCTGACATAATAACCTCTATACGAAATGCTGACATGAATGAAAAAAGAACAGTTCGAATACCATCTACTTACATCACTGAAAATATTGTTAAAATCCTTTTACGAGAAGGTTTTATTGAAAACGTGAGAAAACATCAAGAAAGCAATAAATATTTTTTAGTTTTAACCCTACGACATAGGAGAAATAGGAAAGGAGCGTATAGAACTGTTTTAAATTTAAAACGGATCAGCCGGCCTGGCCTACGAATCTATTCTAACTATCAACGAATTCCGAGAATTTTAGGCGGAATGGGGATTGTAATTCTTTCTACTTCTCGAGGTATAATGACAGACCGAGAGGCTCGAATAGAAGGAATCGGCGGAGAAATTTTGTGTTATATATGGTAATCTTTCTGATAGCCGAATTATATGCGGAACTTGCCTATTTGTTTTGTGAAAAAAAAAGGTAAAAAGGTAGGTTTCTAATACTATGCCTCTTAGATTCGTTGATACTTCAAGGCCGTTTTCCCTGGAATGAAAGAAAAAAAAAGATTCGCGAGGTTTTAATTACTGAACTACGTCCCAATGGTATGTATGTTTCGAGTTCGTTTAGATAATGAAAATCTGATTCTGGGTTTTGCTTCGGGAAGGGTTCAACGTAATTTTATACGTATACTACCAGTAAATAGAATCAAAATTGTGGTAAGTTCTTATGATTCAACTAAAGGACATATAATTTGTATACTCTTTTGTATACTCTAAAGTAAAGACTCACATAATTAGGTGGTTTTTTCAATTTCAACATTCTTTCGTGGGGATACAATTCGAAGTTAAAGATTTTAAGAAACTTATTTTCTTCCAATTAAGTAGATTCAGAATTAAGAAAAGGAGTGACAAATATGAAAATAAGGGCCTCTGTTCGTAAAATTTGTGAAAAATGTCGATTGATCCGTAGGCGGGGACGAATTATAGTAATTTGTTCCAACCCGAGACATAAACAAAGACAAGGATAATCTTTCTAAAACAAAAAGGACTCCCGAAATCTAAAGGACCTGATGTACAGATGTACAAAAAAATCAGTAAAAAACCAGGATCTGTTTTGACATGAAATGGATATATCCATATATCTCTGACTTATATTTATGAGATGATAAAATATGGCAAAACCTATACCAAAAATTGGTTCACGTAGAAATAGACGTATTGGTTCACGTAAGAATGTGCGTAGAATACCAAAGGGAGTTATTCATGTTCAAGCAAGTTTCAACAATACCATTGTGACTGTTACAGATGTACGAGGTCGAGTAATTTCTTGGTCCTCCGCCGGTACTTGTGGATTCAAGGGTACAAGAAGAGGGACACCATTTGCCGCCCAAACCGCAGCGGGAAATGCTATTCGGACAGTGGTGGATCAAGGTATGCAACGAGCAGAAGTCATGATAAAGGGCCCGGGTCTCGGGAGAGATGCGGCATTAAGAGCTATTCGTAGAAGTGGCATACTATTAAGTTTCATACGGGATGTAACCCCTATGCCACATAATGGCTGTAGGCCCCCCAAAAAAAGACGTGTGTAAACATTGAAGAGATTTCAAGAGAAATAAATAATTCAATGATTTGATCAAATAATATTACTATGGTTCGAGAGAAAGTAACAGTATCTACTCGGACACTACAGTGGAAGTGTGTTGAATCAAGAGCAGACAGTAAGCGTCTTTATTATGGACGCTTTATTCTGGCCCCACTTATGAAAGGCCAAGCCGATACAATCGGCATC